TCACCAAGCGTAGGTTTCTTTCACTAATTTGTTTTTTTCTATTCCTAACTACGTTCTTTTTCTCGTAAAACGTAAAACTGAGGGGTAAAAAAAAACAAGAAAAAATCAAATCGCACCATCTCTGTAATAGGTAAATGCCTTTTTTTCTCCTGAAGTTGTCGGAATTATTCGTAATAAAATATTGGCTACAATCGAAGAGGTCTTATCAATAAAATTTCCATTTATTCGAGATCTAGGCATAATTAGCAATTCATTCTATAATTCTTCTCATTTCCCTTCGGGGAAAACGATCCCACAAAAAAGGGAATTGTACAGTACAAAATAACATAAAAACAGACTAATTGGAAAAAATGTGGTGTCCCCCTTTTGGACAAAGATGCAATGAAATAGTTGAATCAGATTAGATTTCATTCCAATTTCGTAGTATACCAATGACTATTACTATTTCATCTAAGTTGAATAACCAAGTTTCCTATGGATTTTGATAACTCGAGAAGTTTTGATTTGGTTATGATCCAAAAAGGAAAAGAATGGAATAATCATTCCATGATAAAATCAAATTCAAATATTCAAATAAAGTAACCATCCTTTTTGTTTGCATAACATGTATCTGCCACACCATACAATTGAAATAGAAAGATTCGTCGGACAATTCATGAATTCCATGGGTTAGCTGATGAAAGAAGTTGTTGTTGATAAATATGAAATTGGAAAAGCAATTTCTTCTTATGGAACCATTGGGCGGTCATACATGTACTACAATTAAGATGAAGGACTCGCTATTCATTCGGGTTTTGGTCAAGAATAACATTCTGTAGGAGAGATGGCCGAGCGGTTCAAGGCGTAGCATTGGAACTGCTATGTAGACTTTTGTTTACCGAGGGTTCGAATCCCTCTCTCTCCGTTTCTTTTCATTCATCAACGTTACCGACTACAATCTACAATGTATTAAATAAAATAAGAATTGATATCATTATTCTAATGATAAGACCCTTATTTAATAGACATTCTCTATCCCTAATTAATCCCTGTGATAGGTAAAATACAAATAGGGATATCGTATTGATATTGAAAAAAAGAAAAAGAATCCTATTGCCGATCCTTTTTTGATACATGAATGAGACAGGGCACGAGGTGCTCTATTTACTTTAGCGAAAGGAGTCAAAATTGGTATGAACCTTGCTTTTTTATTTTCATTAGAATCAAGTCTGACGGGAATAATATTCTACGACCAACAACTCATTTATTTTAAGACCAATCCATTTACTATCTATTATTTGATTGACAAATCCTTTATATTGTAAGGAGTCAATAGTCAAATGGTTTGGGAATTCCCCGTGGGGGGATGAAACAAGAGAATTTTGAATCAGAGCTTTCGATCTTTCTTTATCCTTCGTAGTAATAATATCTCGAGGTTTGCAACGATAACTTGGTATATCCACTATACGACCATTAACTAAAATGTGTCTATGGTTAACTAATTGTCTGGCTCCAGGAATGGTCGAAGCCATACCTAATCGAAAAAGGATGTTATCCAAACGCATCTCAAGTAGTTGTAGTAAAACCTGGCCTGTTGACCCTTTGGCTTTTCCAGCAATATGCACATATTTAAGTAATTGTCGCTCTGTCAGACCATAATGAAAACGCAATTTCTGTTTCTCTTCTAAACGAATACGATATTGTGATCTTTTTCCAGAGCGCAATTGGGTTTGAAGATCACTTCTGGATCTGGGTCTTTTACTAGTTAGTCCCGGTAAAGCCCCCAGCCGGCGTATTTTTTTGAAACGAGGTCCTCGGTAACGAGACATATAAAGGCTCCTTTTTGATTCACTTTTATTTGAAAAAAAATATAAATTCAGACTGAACTCAAGGATCAGAAAAGCAAAACTCAATTTACTAAAGTCCTACAAAACAGAATAAAAGAAATTTTATCAATATTCGGATTTTTTGTATATATAGGAAATGAAAGCGAAGGTTACATTTTCCAATTTTTTCTGTAGAGATCTAATTGTTCTAGTCAACTTTTTTATTCATAGCTATAGCTGCAAGTTACCATGACATAATAGATCGGTGACCAAACATTTAGAGAAAGCGAGAGTAGAGATTTTCAATCATGGAAAGAAAAAAATTGATTAAAGAAAAAGAGCCGGCTATCGGAATCGAACCGATGACCATCGCATTACAAATGCGATGCTCTAACCTCTGAGCTAAGCGGGCGGATATAAGAGCAATAGTGTATAGGAATACAGGAAACTATCGGATCTTGGCTATTACCTAGTGATTCTTCTTCTTTTTTTAATTTATTGATTATTTAAATTTTTTCTATTTATTAGTTATATATTTTAGATTCTATTTAGAAAAAGAAAATAGAAAAGAAAACTATTTAGATATAGATAAATTAGATATCTAAATAGAAATTAAATTTCATATTCATATATATGTGAATATAAAATATCAATATATCAATGAAATTAGGATTTGAAATGAAAAAAAAAGAATGAATATCGACCGTTCCACTATTTCAAAATGCACTGTAAAAATGAAGGAGGAGGAAAGGCACATATATATGTGGGATATATCTATCCATATTGAATTGCGGATACATCAATGATAGAATCAATTTCGTATTGAAACAAATAGGGTTCATCCAATAGAGATGAAATGATAGAATATAGAATAGGGGGTGGCAAAAAAAGAAAATAGCAGCATACACTTTTTCAATATAGGAATCATTACCTAATGAATTCAATAGTGCCAAGATAAATTAAAGAGGTGGATGAAATTATCCTTGTCTCAAAAGAAAGGGGGATATGGCGAAATTGGTAGACGCTACGGACTTGATTGGATTGAGCCTTGGTATGGAAACCTGCTAAGTGATAACTTCCAAATTCAGAGAAACCCTGGAACTAAAAATGGGCAATCCTGAGCCAAATCTTTGTTTTGAGAGAAAAGATGGAAAATGAGAATAAAAGGGATAGGTGCAGAGACTCAATGGAAGCTGTTCTAACGAATGAAATTGACTACGTTACGTTACTAAAATCCTTCTATTGAAATGACAGAAAGGATAACCTTATATACCTAATACGTACGTATACATACTTACATAGCTCTATATATGAAAATAGAAATCTTCTATATTCTATTATATATTAATTAGAATGATAGAGATCAAAAAATATATGAAAAATTGAAGAGTTATTGTGAATCAATTCCAATTGAAGTTGAAAAAAGAATCGAATTCAAATATTCAGTGATCAAATGATTCATTCCAGAATTTGATAGATCTTTTGAAGATTAATTGGACAAGAATAAAGAGAGAGTCCCATTTTACATGTCAATACCGACAACAATGAAATTTATAGTAAGAGGAAAATCCGTCGAATTTTTAAATCGTGAGGGTTCAAGTCCCTCTATCCCCAATAAAAAGCCCATTTTACTTCCTCACTCTTTATTTATCCTCACCCTCTTTCTTTTTTTTTTTTTCATCAGTGGTTCAGTTTAAACAAAATGAAATATCTTTTTCATTTCATTCACTCTGTTCTTTCACAAATGGATCCGAATCAAAATCCTCGTATCTTCTTCCAATCCAATCTCATTTGTTTTGTATAGTACGATATGAACATATATATATTATGAACATATATATATTATGAACATATATATATATGTTCAAGGAATTTCCGTTATTGAATCATTCATAGTCCATATCTTTTTCCTGACATTTACAAAGAATGTCTTCTTTTTTAATATCTAAGAAATTCAGGGGCTAGGTCCAATTTGTTAAGATTTTATTTTTTAATTCTTTTCATTGACATAGATATAAGTACTCTGCTAGGATGATGCACGGAAAATGGTCGGGATAGCTCAGTTGGTAGAGCAGAGGACTGAAAATCCTCGTGTCACCAGTTCAAATCTGGTTCCTGACACATGAATAATGTATCGGATAGATATTCATACCTCATACAAATGAAATTAATTCATTTAGACGAGATATTCTTTTCTTTCAAATTTCATATTTTTTTGTCACTCTTGCTCAAGTTACTTTCTGAGGTCCCCATTAAGTGATGTGCGAGGTACAAAGTTCATGGTGCAGAATCATCCTATTGTGCTCATACGAAATGTATATTATATGATATCTTCCCAATTGGGGAATAGCAATGAGAGCCTCTTTTTCTTTTCTTTTTTTATTTTAGACCCTCCACAATACGAATGAAAGTCCAGTTACTCTGTTTCATCTAGAAGGGGAATGCCAAGATGCTCATTGATTGATAAAAAAGGGGTTTTTTATCAATCAATGAGCATCTTGAATTTCATAGAAATTGGGCGTAATATAGTCTTTACGTAAGGGCCAGCCTATCCAACTTTCAGGCATCAAGATACGTTTAAGGCGAGGATGATTCTCATAAGAAATTCCCAACATATCATAAGATTCCCGTTCCTGAAAATCAGCACTTCTCCAAATCCAGAAAACTGACGGGGTTTGAGGATTACTCCTGGGAGCAAATATTTTTATGCATACCTCTTCTGGTTTATCTATACCATACCGTATTTTCGTAAGGTGATAAACACTAGCTAAAAATCCACCTGGTGCTACATCATAGGCACACTGGGAGCGTAAATAATTGTAACCATATACATATGAAATGACAGCAATGGAATCCCAATCCTCGGTTTTTATTTGTAAAGTCTCTATTCCTCGGCAATCAAAGCCTAAAGATCTATGAATTAGTTCATGCTTGACTAGCCAATCAGATAAACGAACCTGCATCTTCTTCATTTCTCCCACATTTTTATTTGTATGAATATCTCATATTGATAATGAAATTGTTAATGATTGACCCGCTGTTTCTTATTCTGTACAAATGAAACCTGCCTGATTCACTAATTCGTAGGAAGATACTGACCTTTTGGATTTGAAATTTTTTTCAAATCCAAAAGGTATCTCTGAAGTAGATGGTGATTGATAAAGTAATCCTTGATCGTAATTTCCAGTATGAGTA